ATGACTTAGATATAAAAATTCTCTTCGATAGGATAATTCTAATGGGTTGCCCGGGACTCGAACCCGGAACTAGTCGGATGGAGTAGATAATTTATTTTTTAAGTGTTAAGCAAATTAAACAATAAAAAAAAATAAAAAAAATCCCTCCCCAAGCCGTGCTTGCATTTTTCATTGCACACGGCTTTCCCTATGTATACATCTAAACCTCTGTTCCTTTACTAGAATAGGACTCTAAGAAAATGTAATACTGAGTTGATGCATCGCTACTTCCTCTTACTACATGAACATTTCATAATAGAATTATAATAGAAATTATTGCATTTGTTTATTTTCTCTGTATCATTCATTTAAGTAGAATTTCCAGTGACAAAGTATCACACACAACCAATCATGAATGATTGACCAGATCATTGATGCAAATAATATCCAAATACCAAATTCGACCTCTATAGAACCTCTGCAAAGTAAAAGAAGGTTTTCGGAAGATCAAAGAAAGAATCTCTTCTTCCTCTGTAAAGAATTCTTCCCATAATTCTGAACCTAATCTTTTCAAAAAAGCACGTACAGTACTTTTGTGTTTACGAGCCAAAGTTTTAATACAAGAAAGCCGAAGTATATATTTTACTCGATACAAATTCTTTTTTTTTGAGGATCCATTGTAATAATGAGAAAAATTTCTGCATATCCGCACAAATCGGTCAATAATATCAAAATCAGATGAATCGGCCCAGACCGGTTTACTTATAGGATGACCTAATGCGTTACAAAATTTCGCTTTAGCCAATAATCTAATTATTGGAATAATTGGAACTATTGTATTAAGCTTTTTCCTAACATTTTCTATTAGAAATGAATTTTCCAGCATTCGACTTCGTACCACCGAAGGATTTAGCCGCACACTTGAAAAATAACCCAAAAACAAAAAGTAGAATGAATGCTCAGATAATTGGTTTATCTGGATTCTTCCTGGTTGAGACCAAACATAAAAATTACATTGCCATAAATTGATAAGATAGTATTTCCATTTATTCATCAAAAGAGGCGTATTCGTTGAAGCCAGAATAGATTTTCCTTGATATCTAACATAATGAATGAAAGGATCCTTGAATAACCATAGGGTCGACAGAAAATCTTTAGCAAAGACTTCTACAAGATGTTCTGTTTTTCCATAGAAAAAGATTCGCTCAAAAAGGACTCCAGAGGATGTTAATCGTAAATGAGAAGATTTGTTACGGAGAAAAAGGAAGATAGATTCATATTCGAAGACATGCAAATTATATAGGAACAAGAAGAATCTTGGATGACTTTTTCCAAAAGTAGAAATCGATTTTTTTAGAGTAATAAGACTATTCGAATTACAATATTGGTGAAGAAAGATCCTTAATAAATGAAAAGACGAGACATCTTTCAACCAATAGCGAAGGGTTTGAAGCAGAATTTCCAAATGGATAGGGTAGGGTATTTGTACATCTGACACATAATTCAAATATGGAAATTGATCCTCAAAAAAAGGAAATATTGAATGAATTGATCGTAAATTATAAGACTTTACGATTTCTGCCTCCTTTAAGGAAGAGATTAATTGTAAGGAAAATGGAATTTCCAAAATGATGGCAAACCCCTCTGATATTATTTGAGAATACAAATTTTTGTTGTACCCCAAAAATAGATTTTTTAATTTCTTTTTGTTTTTGAATTTCTTTTTGGTAGAATCATTAGCAGAAATAATAAAATAATTCTGTTGATACATTCGAGTAATTAAACGTTTTACAATTAGGAAACTAGATTTATTGTCATAATCTACATTTTCCACCAAAATGGAGCTATTTAAACCATGATCATAAGCAAGTGTATAAATATATTCCCGAAAGATAAGTGGGTATAGGAAGTCATTTTTCCGAGATCTATATATTTCTAAATATACTTGAAATTCCTCCATTTTTGAAATTATCTTTGAACTAGGGATAGGGGATTTATTGGGTTATCAAATCATACATAGTGCGATACCGTCCAAACAAGATATTCTATTAAACTAGAATAGATACCTCGAAAACAAGTAAAGTAAGACTCATCAACGGACTCTATCTCCTCACTTTTTCCATCTAATTATTTTATGTTCATTTTCATTCTAGGATAACAAGATAGTTAGAAATCCTTTATTTTCTCAACCCAATCGCTCTTTTGATTTTGGAAAAAAATATCTTTATCAATATACTCTTTCTTCTACACATTTATCGCCACCCCATAATCATAATATAGAATAGCTAATAGTTAGGACTCATAAAACAAATCAAATATCCATTCATGGAAAAAGCTTTTCCCGCATCAAGCACTAATATATTTTTAACATTTAATTAGATCGGGTAATTATTCAAAAAAAAAAATCAAAGCTCGTTGCTTTCTTTTTCTTTCCCTATAATTGGAGCCGCCAAGCTCTATCCATTTATTAATTCAACCCAATTTTGAATTTCTTTTGTTCCGAGCCAACAATTCAAACAAGAGTTTGGGCCGGATCCAATAAGAATGAAATATTCTTAGAATTCTCCATTGATACGACATGCTGCTTTTTCCATTCATTCCTTTCTGGATCAGTCGTAGTCTTACAAACTCTACCGATGGTATGGATGAATCTATTACTTCATAGAAATGTGTAAAAAACCGAGTCGCACTTAAAAGCCGAGTACTCTACCATTGAGTTAGCAACCCTAAGAAAATAAGATGTATAGATATAATCGTAATCAAAATGAATAAAAAAAAAGATTGAATTGGAGAAAATCAAATAAAAAATAGAAAAAAAAATGGAATAAGTAAAAATGAACAGATCAGATCAAAATACAAGAAATTTTCTCAGAAAAAAAAAACAAAAATTTATGGAAGAGAAACAAATATATCCATTTATTTCCGATCGGATTATATTTGTTTGATACACTGTTGTCAATATTATAATATTAAGAAAAGACTACAATGGAGAAAACAAAAAAACAAAAAAATGAAATAACAATTTAATAAATACTACAATTTGAATTCAATTAATTTACAATTTCATTGAATATTAATAATTCAAAATTAATAACAAAAAAGATTTTTCATTTTGTTTCAATTTGAAATATTAAATAATAAAAAAATTCGAATAGAATATTGAAATAATATTTATTAAATATATTTATTAAATAAGTAAAGTAATAAAAAGAAAAAAATAAGATAATGAAAAAAAAAGAAATAAAAAACCAAACAATTATGTTGTATTGGCACTACATAAATAATTGACATAGATACAAAAAAATAGATAAAAAATAAAGGGTGTATGCGAAAATTAATAAGTAAAAAGTCGAAATCGCTTTTATTCAATCAATATTATATAAAATATAAATAGTAATAAGTAAGCTTAACCTATTTTCATTTTTTCAAAGAATTCCCAACTCATTGAGGGTAATGTATTTATAGATCGCAATTCTTTCATTTATTACTTCATTTATTCATTTGATCTTCTTTCTATTTATATCAATAAATATAGAAAAATCGATTTTTGTGGTTCTAGAAAATATTCTACGATAGCAATAATCAAAATGAACTATGAACAGAACAAAAGAGCGGAGGGGGGATAAGAGAGAAAAGGATTATATAAATTTATAGAGAAGTTATCCACACCCTCTTTTTTTTCTATTTCATTTCATTTTTCATTAATGATTAATTGAATTTCGTTTGTTGATTAGGGGAAAGTTCCATAAAAACATTCGCTTTTTTTGAAATATCCTGAACAGTTCCTGTAGGTTGAGCGCCTTTTTCAAGAAAAGATATAATAAGAGGAACATTTAAATAGGTTTGATTCTTTATCGGATCATAAAAACCCACTTTCCGAAGATCTCTTCCCTCTCTTCGGGATCGAACATCAATTGCAACGATTCGATAAACGGCTCATTGGGATAGATGTAACTGAATAATACACCCCCCCTAGAAACGTATAAGAAGTTTTTTCCTCGTACGGCTCGAGAAAATTCGAAATTATGTCTAGATATAGAATTATAGGTGTTAAAAAAATCCATAAAAAAATAAAATCAATTAGACTTATAGACTTAAATACTTTTTTCTTATTCTTTTCCGAAAAAATCACTCGTATTCATAATCTCATAACTCAAGTTGGTTGGATAAATCTCAAATAACTTAAAGGAAAACAAAACCTTTAGGTATTTCATTTATTGAGCGGTCTCTACTCCCTTTTTGTCTGTCTTCTTTAGAATCTATTTTTATTCTTCATTCTGATATAGTTGTTGAGACAATTGAAAATGGTATTTACTTGTTCCAGGATACTTTAGCTTTTCCTTGAATCATTGGGTTTAAACATTACTTCGGGGATCATTAATAGTTTCAAAAATGGCAGCAACATACCATTTTTTTTTCTATTTTGAAATTTGCTAAAATTGGATCCTTTCGAATAGAAAATATACTTACGAAGTTGTTCTAACTTATTCATTTTCACTAACCCTAGATACTTGCTCCTGATAAATGAATCAGCTCGAGTTCCATCATATACTATTTACATTATCAACTCCCCCCAAAAAATGAGTTCGAGTGGAACAGAACAAACGATGTCGAGTCAAGAGCACCCTCATTTCTATTCTATATAATAAAAAAAATGGTGGATGTAAGAATCCACAGCTAATTTAATCATGTCTTTCAAGTCACACGTTGCTTTCTACCCAATCGTTTCAAACGAAGTTTTACCATAACATTCCTCTAGTTTGGAAAAAATATGTAATTGATTCAATTAGGAAATTATGAATAGTCATTGATTCAGTCAATACAAAGTAATCTATACTTTATACTTTTTTTTCTTCTCGTCTATATGAATGGCTAATTTCTAAAGAAGTTTCGGCAAAAATTCAAATTAACTCGATATTTTATTTTGATTTTCATATTTAGTAATATTTAATTAGATTTTTATTAATAAGAAAATTCTATTTAATTATGAAATTCTATTCTCTATTTTCAAATAGAAATATAGATAAATGAATAGAATTTCGATTTTGAATTTAATATATAGATATTAAAAATATAGATATAAAAAACAATAAAAGTAATAGTAATACGAAAAAAGAAATCAGTTTTTTTTTTTTGAATCTATACCTTCAAGTGACTCAATTTAGGGACGAATCATTAAAAATAAGAAAAAAAAAGAAGAATAACATTCTACTAAATACAATATTATATACTCTTAACTTAAACAGAAGGTTTTTCAAACTTTTCAAAACTAGGAATCTTGATTTTGATATAAAATTTTGATTCTGATATGATTCATGTATGGATATGTTCTGGGACGGAAGGATTCGAACCTTCGAATAACGGGACCAAAACCCGTTGCCTTACCGCTTGGCCACGCCCCATTTCTATTTCTATTCGACACTAATAAACACTAATATTGGTAGTAGTTGTTCGTCAATTCCAGTCCAAATATCTAAATATCTATAGAATAGATTGTTGCTAGGATATGGTAGATATAGAATGAAACCGAAATTATTGATCATTACATAGAATTCAATTAAGATATTGTATGAAAGTCTGATTTCTTCTATTCTCTTTTCTATTCTCTTTTGATTTCAGAATGGAAAGATTTTGAATTGGGTAAGTTCAAATTAAAGAAGGATTTTTGGAATATCCCTTTTTTCTTTTTTTATTCATCATTTTTATTCATTTTTTTTTTTTATTTAAATTTAAGTAGTATAAATCAGAAATGAAATAAAAATAAATAACAAAAAAAAAAAAAATGAATATTAAGAAATTTGAATTTCACTCACAAAAAACAAAAACACAATTATTTTAAAGAAAAAAAATGTTTGCTATGCTTAATATCTTTAGTTTGGTCTGTATTTCTATTCATTCTGCCCTTTATTCAAGTAGTTTTTTCTTCGCGAAATTACCTGAAGCCTATGCTTTTTTGAATCCAATTGTAGATTTTATGCCAGTAATACCTTTACTTTTTTTTCTCTTAGCTTTTGTTTGGCAAGCCGCTGTAAGTTTTCGATGAGATCTTTCTGAATCCTGTCCTAGAAAAATTCAGAATTGATTCGAAAAAAAAATTCTAACATTCTAACAATTGATACGATCAGATAAGTCTTACAGTATGAATCCTCGATTCAAATATTGAAATTTTTTTTATAGCCAAGAAAAATCTGGACCATCTCATTTCCTCATTCTTACCTTTTTCCATTGACATTTAAAAACCCTATTAGATTTGAGTTACTCATCAATATATAATTGTGGGTATGAAATCCAATTTTTGGTAATAAAACATTGTACTTTATTACAATTACAAATCAATTTCTGAAAATTCCTTTCGATTTCTCGAAACCACTTCATTTCTTAGTGTCAAAAGAAACATAACGTGTAATTATAGGAAAATCTATTCTCTTTCTTTTTTTTTTTAATGATCTTATCTTGGAGATTGTATAATGCTTACTCTAAAACTATTTGTTTACACGGTAGTGATCTTTTTTGTTTCTCTTTTCATCTTCGGATTTCTATCTAACGATCCGGGACGTAATCCGGGACGTGAAGAATAATTAATAAAAAAAGAAAATCTTTTGTTTTCCTTGCTTGGTTTTTCAATATTCTTAGTAGGATTTTTTTATTTTCCATTTTTATAAAAAAATCAAACAAAGAAAAGAAAGGGACTTTATAAAATCAAAAGAGAAATAAAATACCAAATCATCAACAAGGGAAACGGAAAGAGAGGGATTCGAACCCTCGGTACGAAAAATTCGTACAACGGATTAGCAATCCGACGCTTTAGTCCACTCAGCCATCTCTCCCCAAGTGAAAAATAGAATTACTATGTTACAATACACAAACAAAAAAAGTAGGGCTTTACTTTTAAAAAGCCCTTTTCTTAATTCTTAATAGTAATTCTAAATAGAATTTCATTAGAAAAATAGATTCAATCTAATATCTAATTTTATTAGAGAATATATAGAAATATATATCTAATTTTTAATATATAATTTTAAATTTATATTATTTTAATTATATTTAATAATATTAAATTAAAATTATATTAAATAAGAAAATGAAATGGTAAGAAAAAGAATAGAACTACGAATTCTTGGACAATGCATTTTTATGTTGTGTTGTGACTTAAGTAGTTTTGCTGAGATATATCTGTCACAACACCTTCGGCAAAACAAAAAAAAATGAGTCTTCTTTTCCTTTTCTTAATTTTTCATTAGGTCCCTTTACGAAACAAAACACGTCAACACTATAATTTTCATGATTCTTTTATGATCTTAGTTCTTGTTTCCCGGACCGATTCTCCTGTTCGACAAAAGGTCCATTTATATACAATAATTGCATTGTAGCGGGTATAGTTTAGTGGTAAAAGTGCGATTCGTTCTATGGACCCCTTAATAGTTAAGGGGTCTTTCGTTAGATTCATATTCCGATCAAAAACTTTATTTCTTAAAAGGATTTAATCCTTTCCCCCTCAACGAACGATTGGAGGAAAAATAT